TCGGGCGAAATACGATCAGGTGGGGCTAACTCAAACCCCTCCGGTAAAATAAGAACAGCACCCACGTTCAAAGACCCTTTCTTACCATTAGCAAGAACTTGTTTCACTTGCATATCATAAGGAATTCTAACAACCGCTTCAAATACAGTATCAGGAAGTACCGCTTGTGGAACCTCAATATCCACGGGTTTATTAGCTAAATGGCAATTGGCACATACAATACGCCCAGTTGCTTCTCGTGGATTTTCATACCCCTGCTGCGCAAAAATGGGATATGCATTTGAAATGGATGCCCCGGTTATTATATAGATCATGAGCGATACGGAAATGGATCGAGTAATCTCCTCCTTTATCCAAGAAAAAGTATTTCTAGTTTGCATGGTCCAATCATTGATCCCGAAAATTTCTACAATAAAATTAGGTAGGTCGCTAGTATAGTTCCCTATCCACGATTCTGCTATTTATTTACTTTTACTGAAAACGGAAAAAAATTACCGAAATAGCGGAGAAATTGTATTCTCCTGATGGGTGAGTAAGGTAAGTACGACTTTGCATGCTTTGCTTATATAGAAAGTAAGAAAGATTAGAATTGAATCTGTGAATCATTTTTCAGTCATTCATTGAATGATAAATAACTACAAGTGACGGAGATACACGATTTAAATAACGAAAGATCCAATATTTAAAAATTGTATCTAGAATGACTGGAAAGGTAGAAACAAGACCAGATATAATTTGATCATTATGAGCAAATCCAAAATCTTTGTAAATATAGCCAATCATTAGTTCCCAACCGTGGGGCGAATGGAATCCGATACATAAATCTGTTAATAAAAGAATAGAAAAAGCTTTTATTGTGTCGCTTAAATTATATAGGAATTCTTGAACCCAAGAGTTAAGAATAATAAGTTCTTCATTCCCCAAAATAGAATAACCACTTAGAATAACGAAACAGATTAGATTTGTCGAGAAGTGCAAAATCGTATGGATACGCTCCTCATTGTGCATCTTGATCAATTGGATCGTTTCTTTGTGGATTCCTATACGAAGTTTTTGTAGATGTGTTTCCGGGTATTCTTTTATCATTTCGTCCAACAGGAAGAGTTCCTCTACTTCTATGAATTGTTCTAGAATACTCTTTTCTTGAATATCATTCAAAAAGGTTTCGGATTGCCTAGTATTCCACCAATTAGTAATCCAAGATTTCAGACTTTTATTAAATGAGAGAGAGATCCACCAGGGCAAAAATACTATAGATGCAAGATATAGAAGGGGAGTGAATGCTTTCTTTTTTGCCATTTTTTCATCTGTGAATTGTTAATGAACCCACCTCATTCGTTGACTTTATGTGATCTAATCTTTCTATTTCTATCAAGCATGCCTTTCATTATAGTTATATTATAAGGTAGGGGCTCACGAATCTATTCTCTGTTTTTTTTATTCATTGCTTAGTCCTTGAAGCTAAAAAGAATACAGAAATAGAAAATAAGAATCCACTTTGAATTCGAATGTTACAATGAAATATATATATTATTGTTATATTGATATTGTTATTGTTTACAGATATCTCAATTGATCAAATTCGAAGCAATTGCCCTCTTTTGTTTTGATAACTGTCCGAAAGAAGCGCTTCAAACAATAAAACAATAAAGGGGGCTGTTCTATTCAGATTTTGAGACGAAGGAGCGCCCTGTCTATATTAAGATCGCACTCAAATATGTCAAAATTTGCGTGGGTTATCTAAACTATATATAGACTAGAGTCCAGGAATAATTGAAAAAAAAATGATGAAAAATATTATGCTGATCAAAAATGAGTGACAAAAAAAGACAGAACAGTTACCATTACGTTTATCATTATGTTATAAGAAAGAAATCCACTTGTTTAGTTCTTAAGGAGCACAAAAGAAAGGATAAAATAAAAGGGGAAGGGCCGATTGACAAAAGTATAGAAAATTTACAAGATATGATCTATCTGTATCTAACGTATCAACTACAAATATTGAAAATAAAAAGCGAAAGTCTTTATTTTGAAATACTTTAATATATGAATGAGATGAATCCATTATTTCGATTTCTTGCTTGTTTTGTTACTCAATTAAGTTGAGTAGTTTTCCATTTACAGACGCATAAAAAACAATTTTTGTGGACAAAAAAACTGTTTTTTATGTTATGCCTCTTCCGTATATGTCTGCTTTGGTTCGAATCGGCATTCTGAAGAAACTTCAGTTTCGTTCTGCTATAGAAAAAAGCGGATTCTTGACTTGAGTTTTTTTCTCCCGGCGCGAAAGCATTTATTCTTCTGCAAATTCATTTCAAAAGACTTCAATCGGTACACGCAAAAAATAGGCCAATTCAGCAGCTTTTTGCTCAATTTCTCGCGGAGTCAAATTCTCATCAGTACGAGTCAAGGGAACGGCCCCCTGGCCTCTGATTTCCATATAAAGGACACGGCGAGCATAAATACCTTCTTTAACTTCTATTCTGATGGACTGAATATCTTTCATAAGGAATCGTAGAAAGATGCGACGATTTTTTCCAGGAAAACCCCAACGAAAAATACATACTATTCCCTCTTTTCTATCAAATCGATCATAACCACTGCCTACATTCCAAAAAATCGTGCACCACAAATAGGAACTAATAAAGAGGCCTGCGATCCCATAGAAAGACATCACGATTCCTTGTGGAAAAAAAACTATTTGCTGAGACGGAAATAAAGATATCAAATTCCTACCAAGATAACTAGAAGTTCCAACTAATAAAAACCCTAATGAACCAAAAAAAAGGATAAAGGCCCAGCAGAAATTGCTTATTTTTCGAGACCCCACTATAAATTCTATCCATATAGATTCTGATCGCCAACTCATACATACTAGATCCAGTTGCATTTTATTGGAATTGAGAGAATAACCAAAAAAATTCGACTTTACTTTTTTTGTTTCCGAAGTAACTCTCATCAACTAGTACTCTTTTGATATGAACTTTTATAAGGAATTCATCAAATTGCTTAGATCTAAAATCATTCCCTTTATATGATCCCCTATACAGATCTACTAGATCTATAGACTTTAATTTCATACATCCGCGATCCACTTGCTATAATTCATTTAACCCTATATCATGTTTACGTATGCATAAGAGGAGCTTTTTCATTTATGTTCGGTTCGGGGAAGCCGGATGTTATACAATATTCTACTAAATAGGTATCCGTGGCATCTAAGTCTTGAAAAAAAAAAATAGATAAGATTTGGTTTTGGCCCCCATCGAATCTAAAAAATCTTAGTTTTTTGAACATACAAAGATAAAGAAGCCATTGCAATTGCCGGAAATACTAGGCCTACTAAAGGCACAAAAATAGAGGGAAAGCTGCTGAAAGTTGTCATAAAATGGGTACCTCAATTTAATATTTGTACCTGTTATTGTTATATTGTTAGTTAGAAATATATCTTATAATGATTATATTATAATTCGTATATTATACTAAGTATATCTAAATACTAAGTATATCTAAGCGAGTCTATATATCTAATAAGTGCAAGGAATGTAGAATTAAATAAAAGGACTTGCCCATCTTTCTAAATCAAATAAAAAAAATAGGTGTATGATAAGATAATCCACTTTCTTTATTATCTTACTTTATTCTTCCTTTTCTTATTATTATTATTCTATTGTTCTTGTCTTCTAATTTGAATTTCTAATTTGACTTTTTGAATTTAATAAAGAAAGAGTTTATTACAAATTGTCGAAAGATTCGATTCGTTTTATTTGTCTCTCCAAATTCGAATTTCATTTCACAGAAGGAAAAATTCGCTTTTTATCTTGTTGATAGAGGTTTACTCATTAGTAATATCGGATAATAATAATTATCTACATAATTCGTTTTTCGACAATTCCATTTTATGTTTATGTCACAAAGTCAAAGCCCATTACGCGGGCTTTGACTTTGATTCTGATAAACTAACTAACTACCTTTTCACTACAAAGAAAAGAATTGAACTTAAGACTCTACTTGATTGAATTTTGATTCAAAGGAAAAAAACCGTGGAGCTGAACTAACTCACTCAGAACACCTTTTAAAAGATTACGTGGTACGATTAGATCGAATAAACCCTTATGGAATAAATATTCAGCCGCCTGTGAACCTTCAGGTATTGTTTTATTCAATGTTTGCTCAATTACTCTTTTCCCCGCAAATGCAATATAGGCATTGGGTTCAGCAATAATGATATCCCCCAACATACCAAAACTCGCGGTCACTCCACCAGTAGTAGGAGATGTAAGAATTGATACATAAAATAACTTTTTATTTGATTGATAATCATATAAAGCGGAAGATATTTTAGCCATTTGCATCAAGCTCAAACTTCCTTCTTGCATGCGTGCTCCTCCGGAAGCACACACTAGAATAAGAGGTAAAAAATGATTGGTAGCATATTCGATCAAACGGGTGATTTTCTCGCCTACTACGGATCCCATACTACCCCCCATAAACTGAAAATCCATAACCCCGATTGCCATAGGAATACCGTTTAGTTGACCTGTGCCTGTTTGAATAGCCTCAGTTAATCCTGTCTTTCTTTGATAAAAATCAATACGATCTTTATAAAGCTCTTCTTCAGACTGAAATTCAATGGGATCCAGAGAGATCATGTCTTCATCCATAGGACTCCAAGTGCCTGGATCAATCGAAAGTTCGATTCTATCTGAACTACTCATTTTCAAATGATATCCACATTGTTCACAAATATGCATTTTTGGCTTAAGCAATTTCTTATAATTTAATCCATAACAATTTTCACATTGAACCCACAAATGCTTGTATAGATCGAGATCATTAGAACTTTCTTTTAGAGTTAAATCATTACCATTTTCCCGAGTTATTATATCGAAATTCTTGTCTTCACTACTATTTCCACCTTCGCCGCAAATGTAATTATAAATATAACTATCATTGGAATTGTCACTACCACTCAAAATGGAACTATCAATAGAGATTTG